TTATTTCGTTGTTTATTGTTTGTTTATTGTTTGTTTATTGTTTGTTTATTGTTTGTTTATTGTTTGTTTATTGTTTGTTTATTGTTTGTTTATTGTTTGTTTATTGTTTGTTTATTGTTTGTTTATTGTTTGTTTATTGTTTGTTTATTGTTTGTTTATTGTTTGTTTATTGTTTGTTTATTGTTCGTTGTTCGCTGTTCGTTGTTCGTTGTTCGTTGTTCGTTGTTCGTTGTTCGTTGTTCGTTGTTCGTTGTTCGTTGTTCGTTGTTCGTTGTTCGTTGTTCGTTGTTCGTTGTTCGTTGTTCGTTGTTCGTTGTTCGTTGTTCGTTGTTCGTTGCTCGTTTGAAGTTTTAGTGGTGTTTGGTAGGGAAATGGACAAGAAATTTAGTTACGTAAAGCATAATAATGCCTATTTCTTTTAATGTAACTCCAGCAGTGCGGAGGGTAATAATTGTGTGTAAATATATAATAACACACCGAAAAAAGTTACGCTGTTTAGGGTATGTTTTTTAATGGAACTCCAGCGGGTAAGTAAAATGTAAAATATAAGAATAAGATTTGTGAAAAATTTTTGATAAGGTTTGTTAAATTTTTAGTTGAAATTTACCTAGTCTAGTTTGTAAAGTGAAAGAAAATTAGAGGAAGTGTAAACAAGTAGAAAAGAAATAAAATTATGTCCAACAAGCATTCAACAAATAGCAGCGTATTTAGGGGTTAGTGGACACACCAACAACCAAATGGAAAACAAAGTGCACAGTGTGAAAATGATTCCCCAAATACTCCAACCGTCTCATCCAGTCATTCCTGAGTGCTATAAGAGGCCGATGACGCGTCTGTATGCTCACGTCTTCGATGGCTGCGCCGCGGTGCACCGGAGGGCAGCCTGAAGAAGTTTAGAAGAAAAAAATACTAGAGGCGCCCCAGGCAATCCAGATGCCGCGATCACGGGTGAGAAGCAGACAAGCATCAACCAAATGACTCTGTGAAGAGGACCGAGTGCTAAGTCAACCGAGCCATGGCCCTGACCGAGGAACCAGAGGCGCAGAAGAGCAAGTCGTGCTAGGGTGTAGGGGGAATGAATGGTCCTGAAGCTAGTAACGTAGAGCCTTATATGCGGCGGGTTGCTGATTTCACGTGAGAAGAACGACCAATAAATAACCTGGTACTTCAGATACCGGTACTTCAAGAGATAGTTGAACAGTCATGACCTGTCACCATTCACTTACTGGATTCAAGCACAGCCATACGCCTAATCCATAGATTATGTACAGCCCACTACTGTATATGGTTTTAGTACAGATTATGAAGCTATTCCTAAACTCAATACAAGATTAATCCTCTGAGTAATCTATGGCCGATTAAGAATAATTATTATCTCAAACATTTTATGGACTTCGTGCATACGTAATTGGTATGACAGTTTAATATAGATTTAATACATAATACATGAAGCAGATAGGCTGATGTACAACCATACATATGATTTACTTAAGCATGCATGTATGGGGGGGGAAGGGGGGGGGTCTGTGATGCTGTTATGGGCGTTCCTGTAGTTGAAGTGTTAGTCAGCGGTGGCTTTTCAAGCCACAGGTCTTGGAGAAAAGCCAAGCAGGAATTACTATGACTTATTTTGTAGTTTTTTTAGGGTTATGTTTTGTGTTAGGTGGACTAGCGGTTGCTTCGAACCCGTCACCCTATTATGGGGTTGTTGGTTTAGTTCTGGCATCTGTTGTAGGGTGTGGGTGGTTGTTGAGTTTGGGGGTTTCTTTTATTTCGCTGGTGCTGTTTCTGGTGTATCTGGGTGGAATGTTAGTAGTTTTTGTGTATTCTGTATCTTTGGCGGCAGACCCTTTTCCGGAAGCTTGGGGGGATTGGCGGGTAGTTGGGTATGGTCTAGGGTTTGTTTTGGTGTTTGTTGTTGGGATGGTGATTGGTGGGTTTGTAGAGTGTTGAAAGCCCGGTGTGGTCACAGTTGATGCTGGGGGTGTGCTTTCTGTTCGGTTGGATTTCGGGGGTGTGGCTATGTTCTATTCTTACGGGGTGGGGATGTTTTTGGTAGGAGGTTGGGGGTTATTGCTGACTTTATTTGTGGTGTTAGAGTTGGTGCGGGGGTTGTCTCGTGGGGCTCTTCGGGCAGTTAGGTTTGGTACGGAGTTCAGAAAGTAGTTTAGTATAAAATGCCAGCTTTGGGAGTTGGAGATAGAGGTTTGAGTTCTCTCTTTCTGAGCGGGTGTTGTGTGGATGGGGAGTGTGGTTGTTCTTTTGGTCTAACAGGGTTAATGTTTTAGTAAGTTGTTAGGGTGGTTTGGTAGGTTAATATTTTGTTTTTAGGGCTTCGGTAGTGGGAGTAGGGTTGGGAAGTGGGTGATGAAGGCATATTTTATTTATACGAGGACAAGGAATTTAGTTACGTAAAGCATAATAATGCCTATTTTTTTTAATGTAACTCCAGCAGTGCGGAGGGTAATAATTGTGTGTAAATATATAATAACACACCGAAAAAAGTTACGCTGTTTAGGGTATGTTTTTTAATGGAACTCCAGCGGGTAAGTAAAATGTAAAATATAAGAATAAGATTTGTGAAAAATTTTTGATAAGGTTTGTTAAATTTTTAGTTGAAATTTACCTAGTCTAGTTTGTAAAGTGAAAGAAAATTAGAGGAAGTGTAAACAAGTAGAAAAGAAATAAAATTATGTCCAACAAGCATTCAACAAATAGCAGCATATTTAGGGGTTAGTGGACACACCAACAACCAAATGGAAAACAAAGTGCACAGTGTAAAAATGATTCCCCAAATACTCCAACCGTCTCATCCAGTCATTCCTGAGTGCTATAAGAGGCCGATGACGCGTCTGTATGCTCACGTCTTCGATGGCTGCGCCGCGGTGCACCGGAGGGCAGCCTGAAGAAGTTTAGAAGAAAAAAATACTAGAGGCGCCCCAGGCAATCCAGATGCCGCGATCACGGGTGAGAAGCAGACAAGCATCAACCAAATGACTCTGTGAAGAGGACCGAGTGCTAAGTCAACCGAGCCATGGCCCTGACCGAGGAACCAGAGGCGCAAAAGAGCAAGTCGTGCTAGGGTGTAGGGGGAATGAATGGTCCTGAAGCTAGTAACGTAGAGCCTTATATGCGGCGGGTTGCTGATTTCACGAGAGAAGAACGACCAATAAATAACCTGGTACTTCAGATACCGGTACTTCAAGAGATAGTTGAACAGTCATGACCTGTCACCATTCACTTACTGGATTCAAGCACAGCCATACGCCTAATCCATAGATTATGTACAGCCCACTACTGTATATGGTTTTAGTACAGATTATGAAGCTATTCCTAAACTCAATACAAGATTAATCCTCTAAGATAAGACAGGTGGACAATCAAGAACTTGCACTGAGGACATAAAATAGAACTAGTACATGCATATAACTGTATTATCTAACATTAACAGAATGCATGGGGCATATAGACCAATGCATGCCCATACATACAGCTTGCCTAAGCATAAATGTATGGGGGGGGAAGGGGGGGGGTCTGTGATGCTGTTATGGGCGTTCCTGTAGTTGGAGTGTTAGTCAGCGGTGGCTTTTCAAGCCACAGGTCTTGGAGAAAAGCCAAGCAGGAATTGCTGTGGCTTATTTTGTAGTTTTTGGGGTTATGTTTGTGTTGGGTGAGCTGGAGGTTGTTTCGAGTCTGTTGTTTCGGTTGGAGGTCTGTAAGGTGCTGGAAGTTGAGGGTGTGATGTTTTATTTTTGTGGTGGGGTGTTGTCTGTTGTGTGGGTTCTTTGGGCGTCTGGGAGTGGGCTTGATGTGGAGTTTGTGAGGTGTTAGTTGGATTGTGTTTGAAACTCTAAGAAGGGGTATAGTCTTCATCCTTTGGTTTACAAGACCAATGTTTTTAGTAAACTATTAGAGTAATTTAGTAGTTTAGTATTTTGTTTTCTAGGGCTCCAGTAATGGGGAATAGGATCAGGAGGATTATGAAGTAGGTGACGGAGGCTAGTTGGCCAATGATAATGAAGGGGTGCTCTACGGGTTGGCTACCTACTCATGTGAGGATAAGGGGGTTGGCGACGAGGGTTCAGAATGGGAGTTGGGAGAGTGGGCGGAAGGTTAGGGTACGTTGCTTTGATTTGTGGAGGAAGGGGGTTAAGAATAGGATCAGTACTGATGCGGCTAGGGCCAGGACTCCTCCTAGCTTGTTAGGGATAGATCGGAGAATGGCGTAGGCGAATAAAAAATACCACTCTGGTTTGATGTGGGGAGGTGTTACTAGGGGGTTTGCTGGGGTAAAGTTTTCTGGGTCTCCTAGGAGATTAGGGGAAAATAGGGCTAGGGTTGTGAGCGGTAGTAGTATAAGTATGAAGCCTAGGATATCTTTTATGGAGAAGTAGGGGTGGAATGGGATTTTGTCGCAGTTTGATACGATGCCTAGGGGGTTGTTTGATCCTGATTCATGGAGGAAGGTGAGATGGATTAGGGTGAGACCTGCGATTACGAATGGGAGAAGGAAGTGAAGGGCGAAGAATCGTGTGAGTGTGGGGTTGTCTACTGAGAATCCGCCTCAGGCTCATTCTACTAGGGTTTGTCCGATGTAGGGGATGGCTGAGAATAGGTTGGTGATGACTGTAGCCCCTCAGAAGGATATTTGTCCTCATGGAAGGACGTACCCTACGAAGGCGGTTGCTATTAGGGTAAGTAGGAGGATAACTCCTGTGTTTCAGGTTTCTTTGAAAAGGTATGAGCCGTAGTAAAGTCCGCGGCCGATGTGGAGGTAAATGCAGATGAAGAAGAGTGAAGCGCCATTAGCGTGTAGGTTGCGGAGTAGTCAACCATACTGTACGTTTCGGCATGTGTGGGCGACGGATGAGAAGGCTAGTGTTGTGTCTGCGGTGTAGTGTATAGCTAGGAGTAGGCCGGTTAGGATTTGTGTTATTAGGCAGATGCCTAGGAGGGATCCAAAGTTTCATCAAGCGGAGATGTTTGGTGGGGTGGGTAGGTCGATGAGGGAGTTGTTGATTATTTTTAGTAGGGGGCGGGATTTTCGGAGGTTTGGGGCCATTGATTTTGGGTCTATGTGTTAGTAGGATAATGAGGATAGGTAGGGCAAAGGATCCTAGGTAGGTTTTAATTAGTCCGGTATGTAGAGGGGTTGAAGTTTTAGCTGCTATGAGTTGGAGGTCAGCAAGCCCTTCGGGTCCTATTTTTTTGTATCAGGATAGGTCGATTAGATGGGAGGCAATGCCTTGTCCGCTGCTCAGTAGGTTTGCGGGGTTAAGTCGGTGTATTAGGGGGTTGAAATAGCCCAGTGTGGCTGAGAAGTTTAGGAGGTGGGTTTGTTCCGGTTGGGTTAGGGTGTGGGTTATGTTTGATAGCTCTAGGGCGAGGATAATGCCTAGGATGGTGAGGATGATAGCTGCGGTTTTTGTGGTTGCAGGTATGGTTATTGGGGGAGTTTTTGTGGGTGTAATGTAAGATGTGATGAGGAGGCCGGCTATGATGCTGCCTAGGGCAAGGCGAGCGATTGGGTTGATGATTGTTGGGTTATTTTCATTTACTGGGGGGGATGGAATTATGCGAGTGAATCCTGTTTGCACTAGGAGGGTTATGCGTAGGCTGTAGGTGGCTGTGAAGGATGTGGCTAGGAGTGTGAGGAGGAGAGCTCAGGTGTTTAGATAAGAGGTATTTAGGCTCTCGATGATGAGGTCTTTTGAGTAGAATCCAGCTAGGAATGGAGTTCCTATTAGTGCTAGATTACCAATGGTTAGGCAAGAGGTGGTTGTTGGGAGTATTTTTTGCAGACCACCTATTTTTCGGATGTCCTGTTCCCCATTTAAGCTGTGGATAATTGAACCTGAACATAGGAATAACATGGCTTTGAAGAAGGCGTGTGTTGAGATGTGGAAGAAGGCTAGTTGTGGTAGGTTGAGTCCGATTGTGACTATTATTAAGCCTAGTTGACTGGATGTGGAGAAGGCAATGATTTTTTTGATATCATTTTGTGTGAGGGCGCATGTGGCGGCGAAGAGTGTGGATAGGGCCCCTAAACATAGGCATAGGGTGAGAGCGGTTTGATTGTTAGAGAGTATTGGGTGTGTGCGGATAAGGAGGAAGATCCCGGCGACTACTATAGTGCTTGAGTGGAGTAAGGCGGAGACTGGGGTTGGACCTTCTATGGCTGCTGGCAGTCATGGATGCAAGCCGAATTGGGCTGATTTTCCTGTGGCGGCGAGAATAAGGCCTAGGAGGGGTAGGGTTGGGGTTTGGGTGTTGGTGAAGGCTTGTTGGATCTCTCAGGTGTTTATGGTTGAGGCAAGTCAGGCTATGCTCAGGATGAGGCCGATGTCTCCGATTCGGTTGTAGAGGACAGCTTGGAGTGCAGCTGTGTTGGCATCTGCTCGGCCTTGTCATCAGCCGATTAGTAAGAATGATATGATTCCTACGCCCTCTCAGCCAATGAATAGGAGGAATATGTTATTAGCGATGGTTAGGGTTAGTATGGCAATTAAGAATATTAGAAGGTGGGAGTAGAATTTTATGAGGTATGGTTCTGAGCTTATGTATCATGCTGTGAATTGAAGGATTGATCATGTTACAAATAGTGCGATGGGGAAGAATAGTATGGAGTACTGGTCGATTTTAAAGCTGAGGGGGATTTTGAAGTTTGCGATAAATTTTCATTCTCAGTTAGAGGTGATGCTTTCTGTGCCTGAGTACAGAAAGAGTGATATTGGCATTAGGCTGATCAGGAAGGCAGTTTTGATGGTTCGTGTGATGGAGGTTGGAGAGTTTTGGAGGTTTTTTGATAGGAGGGGTAGCAGTGTAGGAGTTAGGATAACTACTAGTGTGAGTAGTATGGAGGTACTAAGTAGTAGTGCTGTGTCCATTACTTTTACTTGGATTTGCACCAAGATGAGTGGTTCCTAAGACCAGTGGATTGCTGTTATCCTTTAAAAGTAAGGGGGCTGAGGTTTTAGACTCAGATACAAGAGTTAGCAGTTCTTGTTGGTTAAACCTCCCCTCGGCAGGTAAGAAGGGTTTAACTTCTATTCTTAGAGTCACGGTCTAATGTTTGGGTTGAAACTATACTTGCATAAAGGAAGTCCAGAAATGATTTCTGGCTTGAGAATTAGGAGTAGTATGGGGATGGTGTGGAGGGCTATTAGGAGGTGCTCTCGTGTGGTCGAGTTTGGGGCGGATGTAATGTGGCTTGGTAGGGTTCCTCGTTGGGTTGTTAGTAATATGAATAGTGTGTATGAGGCAGTTAGGAGGGTTGCGATTCCGGTCAAGATGATTGTGGGTGCGGATCAGTTGAATAGTGCGATTATGATGGTTAGTTCTGCTATAAGGTTTGTGGTGGGGGGTAGGGCTATGTTTGTGAGGCTGGCTAGGAGTCATCAGGTGGCTATTAGTGGTAAAAGGGGCTGGAGGCCTCGGGTGAGCAGTAGGATTCGGCTGTGTGTACGCTCATAGTTTGTGTTGGCTAGGCAGAATAGTATTGAAGAGGTCAATCCATGGGAGATTATAAGGATTATTGCCCCCGAGAATGATCAGTGGGTTTGGATTATGGCTGCGGCGATAACTAGGCCTATATGGCTTACAGATGAGTAAGCGATGAGGGATTTTAGGTCAGTTTGTCGGAGGCAGATTGAGCTAGTTATGAGTGCGCCCCATAAGGCGAAGGTAATGAATGGGTAGTGTAGGTGGTTTGAGAGGGGGCCTGTTAGGAGGGTAACTCGTATAATACCATATCCACCTAGTTTAAGGAGTAGGGCGGCAAGTAGTATGGACCCTGCGATCGGGGCTTCTACGTGGGCTTTGGGTAATCATAGGTGGAGTCCATATAAGGGGGCTTTTACTATGAATGCTATTAGTAGAGCTAAGCCTGATAGGATGTTGGTTCAGGAGGTTGTGAGGACTGGGTGGGTAAGTTTTAGTATTGTTAAGTGGAGGGTGCCGGTTTGGGCGTGTAGGTATAGGATTGTGATTAGTAAGGGCAGTGAGCTGATTAGGGTGTAGAATAGTAAGTAAGTACCTGCACTTAAGCGTTCTGGCTGATTACCTCATCGTGTGATTAGTACGAGGGTGGGGATGAGGGTAGCTTCGAATGAAATGTAGAACAGTATTAGTTCTGTGGTCGAGAATGCTAGGAGAATGAATGGTTGGATTGTTACTAGGGTTGTAGTGAAGATACGTTTTCATGTTAGGGGTTCATGTTGAAGGTGGTTTTGGCTTGCTAGGATTATAAGGGGTAGAAGTCAGCAGGATAGGACTAGTAGGGGGGATGAGATTTGGTCGATGCCGGTTCATTGGGTTATGTTTTTAAATGGGTAATATGTGGGGTGTAGCCATTGTAGGCTGAGGGTAGCGATTAGTAGGCTGTAGAGGGTGGTATTAGTCCATAGGAATTTTTGTGGGGATAGGAGGGCTGTGGGGAAGAGTATAATTGTTGGAAGGATGATTTTTAGCATTGTAGTAGGTTTAGGTTGTGTAAGTGGTCTGAGCCGTGGGTTCGGGTGGAAGCTACTAGCATTGCTAGGCCTGTACCAGCCTCGCAGGCTGAGAATGTAAGTATGAGTATGGGTATTAGGGTGGGGGATGTTGCTTGGTTTTCGATGGGTCAGATTGATAGGGCGATGTATATGGATAATATTATGCTTTCTAAACATAGAAGGGCAGAAATTAAGTGTGTGCGGTGGAATGCTAGCCCTAGGCTGCTTAGGATAAAGGCTGAATAAAAGCTTAGGTGTGAGAGGGACATGAAGAAAGTCACAGGGTTTGGCTATGATCTGTTGAGCCGAAATCAACTGTCTTAGTTAGACTAACTTTCTGTTTATTCTGCCCACTCTAGGCCCCCTTGTGTTCATTCGTAGATAAGTCCTAGGGTGAGTAAGAGGATGATGATGGAGGCTCAGGTTAAGGTTGAGATAGGGGATTGGAGTTGGATGGCTCATGGAAGGGGAAGGAGGAGTGCGATTTCTAAGTCGAAGAGTAGGAATAGGATTGCTACTGAGGAAGAAGCGAATGGAGAATGGCAGGCGGGCAGACCCAAGAGGGTCGAAGCCACATTCGTAGGGTGACAGTTTTTCAGAGTCTGGGTTGGTTTGGGCTAGCCAGAAATTTAGAGTAGTTAGGATTGTACATAATGCAAGGGATAGGGTTAGTATAAATGTGATTATGTTAATTGCTCTTCTCTGGGGTCTTACCAGATTTTAGAGATTGGAAGTCAATTGTAATTAGTATACTAGAAGAGCATGATCCTCATCAGTAGATTGTTATATAGAGGAATAATCAGATGATGTCTACGAAGTGCCAGTATCAAGCTGCTGCCTCGAATCCGAAGTGGTGGTTGGATGTAAAGTGGAATTTGATTAGTCGTAGGAGGCAGACTAATAGGAAGGAAGACCCGATGATTACATGAAGGCCATGGAATCCGGCTGCAACGAAGAAGGTTGAACCGTATACTCCATCAGCAATTGAAAATGGTGCTTCGTAGTATTCCGTTGCTTGGAGTGCTGTGAAGTAAAATCCAAGTAGGATTGTGAGTGTTAGTGCATGGATTGCTTGTTTTCGGTTGCTTTCGGTAATACTGTGATGTGCTCATGTAACAGTGACTCCTGAGGCCAGGAGGATGGCTGTGTTTAGTAGGGGGACTTCAAGGGGGTTGAGGGGGTTGATGCCTGTTGGGGGTCATTGTCCACCCAGCTCTGGAGTGGGTACTAGGCTGGAGTGGAAGTATGCTCAGAAGAAGCCTAAGAAGAAGAATGCTTCGGATGTGATGAAGAGGATTATTCCGTATCGTAGGCCTTTTTGAACTGTAGGCGTGTGATGGCCTTGGAATGTGCTCTCTCGTACAATGTCTCGTCATCATTGAAGAATGACTAGGACTATGGAAAGTAAGCCGAGGCTGAGGAGTTGCAAGGAGTTGTAGTGGAATCATATGGCTAGTCCTGAGGTTGTTAGTAGGGCGGCGGCTGCCCCGAAGATGGGTCATGGGCTTGGGTCTACTATGTGGTAGGAGTGTGCTTGGTGGGCCATTAGATATTTTCTTGTAAGTAAAGGCTTAGTAGCAGGGCGAAGACATAGGCTTGGATCATGGCTACAGCTACTTCTAGGATGGTTATTAGGAGTAGGATTAATGTGGTTAGGATGGAGATTGTGGGTATAATTGGGAGGAGGGTGGTAGTGGCCGTGGAGATGAGTTGGATGAGTAGGTGGCCTGCTGTGAGGTTTGCTGTTAGGCGGACGCCGAGTGCTAGTGGACGAATGAGCAGGCTGGTTGTTTCGATTATGATTAGGGCAGGAATGAGTAGTGTTGGGGTTCCTTCGGGGAGTAGATGTCCTAAGGACATTGAGGGTTGGTTTCGTAGGCCTGTGAGTAGGGTAGCGAGTCAGAGTGGAAAGGCTAGTGCTATGTTTATTGATAGTTGTGTAGTCGGGGTAAAGGTGTATGGCAGTAGGCCGAGGAGGTTAATTGTGAGGAGTAGTGTTATTAGGGACGTAAGGATGAGGGCTCATTTATGACCTGCTTTGTTTAGTGGTATTATCAGTTGTTTTGTGATTAGGTGGAGGAATCATAGTTGGAGGGTTAAGAGGCGGTTTGTGATTCATCGGTTATTGGGTGTTGGGAGTAATAGGGCGGGGAATAGTGTTGCGAGTAGGACTAGTGGGATTCCTAGGAGGCATGGGCTTGTGAATTGGTCAAAGAAGCTTAGGTTCATGGTCAGGCTCAGGGGGTGGTTTTGGAAGATATTTTAGATTTAGTAGAGGGCGGGTTAGCGGTGGTGAATGCTAATAGTTTAGGCTGGATGACTAGTGAGAAGATTGTTCATGATATAAGTAGGGTGAGGAATCATGGGTTTGGGTTGAGTTGGGGCATGTCATTAAGGAGGGTGGTGGTCCTCTTTCTCTAGCTTAAAAGGCTAGTGCTGTTACATAGCTTCTTAATGATTAGGATGACAGTAGTGATGATCAGTTCTCGAAGTGGGAGAGAGGGGTGGATTCTACCACGATTGGTATGTAGCTGTGGTTAGCACCGCAGATTTCTGAGCATTGGCCATAGAAGATTCCTGGTCGGGTTGTGATGAAGGAGGTTTGATTTAGTCGGCCTGGGATTGCGTCTGTTTTTACTCCTAATGTGGGGATTGCTCATGAGTGGAGGACGTCGCTGGCTGTGATGATGACACGGATGGGAGATTCTATGGGGATAACGACTCGATGGTCAACCTCTAGTAGACGGAAGTGTCCCTGTGGTAGTTCTGTTGTGGGGATTATGTAAGAGTCGAATGTGAGGTCCTTGAAGTCTGTGTATTCGTAGGTCCAGTATCATTGGTGGCCGATTGCTTTTAGTGTCAAATCGGGCTCATCGATCTCGTCTATTATGTACAGGATTTGTAGAGATGGTAGGGCGAGAAGAATAAGGACGATTGCTGGGAGGATGGTCCAGATTAGTTCTACTTCTTGTGCGTCGACGGTGTTTGAGGATAGTTTTTCTATCAGTATTAGTGCAAGAAGATATAAGACTAGGCTGCAGATAGCTAATGCAACTATTAGAGCGTGGTCGTGGAATTCTACGAGTTCTTCTATGATAGGGGATGAGGCGTCTTGGAATCCGAGTTGGGAATGGTTAGCCATGCAGAGTGTATGGGGGTTTCACCCATGATTTAGTCTTGACAAGACTATGTAATGAGTTTACTAACATTCTATAAGAAAGAAGCATGAGTGGTTTGATGCGGTTGGCTTGAAACCAGCATATGAGGGTTCGATTCCTTCCTTTCTTGTACTTGGACAAAGGCTGGTTCTTCGAAGGTGTGATATGGAGGAGGGCAGCCATGGATTCATTCAACGTTAGTTGCAGTTAGCTCGGGCTGTAAGACCTTCCGTTTTGATGCGAAGGCTTCTCAGATTATAAATATTAGTATGATTACTGCTGTTATTGAGATAAGTGAGCCGATAGAGGACATAGTATTTCATAGGGTGTAAGCATCTGGGTAGTCAGAGTATCGTCGTGGTATTCCTGCTAGCCCTAGGAAGTGCTGTGGGAAGAAGGTTAGGTTTACACCTGTAAATATTACTCCGAAATGGGCTTTGGCCCATGTGGGGTGCAGTGTATATCCTGTGAATAGCGGGAATCAGTGGGTGAAACCTGCTAGGATGGCAAATACTGCTCCTATGGATAGGACGTAGTGGAAGTGGGCAACTACATAGTATGTGTCATGTAGGGCGATGTCTAGGGAGGAGTTTGCCAGGACGATTCCTGTTAGGCCTCCGATGGTAAATAGGAAGATGAAACCTAGGGCTCATAGTATTGGGGGATCTCATTTGATAGTTCCGCCATGTAGCGTAGCTAGTCAGCTAAAAACTTTGATGCCAGTTGGGATGGCAATGATTATGGTGGCGGATGTGAAGTATGCTCGGGTGTCTACGTCTATTCCTACTGTGAATATGTGGTGAGCTCATACGATGAAGCCTAGGAATCCAATAGATAGTATGGCTCACACTATGCCTATATAGCCGAATGGTTCTTTTTTACCGGCATAGTAGGTTACTACGTGGGAGATAATTCCGAATCCGGGAAGAATTAGGATGTAGACCTCCGGGTGGCCGAAGAATCAGAAGAGATGTTGATAGAGGACTGGGTCTCCACCTCCGGCGGGGTCAAAGAATGTGGTGTTTAGGTTTCGGTCGGTCAGTAGCATTGTGATGCCTGCGGCGAGGACTGGAAGTGAAAGTAGAAGTAGGACAGCAGTAATTAGGACAGATCATACGAATAAGGGGGTTTGGTATTGTGATAGGGCTGGGGGTTTTATGTTGATGGCGGTTGTAATGAAGTTAATTGCCCCTAGGATGGAGGATACACCTGCTAGGTGGAGGGAGAAGATGGCTAGGTCTACTGAGGCTCCGGCATGGGCTAGGTTACCAGCTAATGGTGGGTAAACTGTTCAACCTGTGCCTGCCCCTGCTTCAACTGTAGATGAAGCTAGAAGGAGTATAAATGATGGTGGTAGGAGTCAGAAGCTTATATTATTTATGCGTGGGAATGCTATGTCTGGGGCACCAATTATGAGTGGAACTAGTCAATTTCCGAATCCCCCGATCATGATTGGTATCACTATGAAGAAGATTATTACGAAGGCATGGGCGGTGACGATCACATTGTAGATTTGGTCGTCTCCTAGGAGTGTTCCTGGCTGACCAAGTTCAGCTCGGATAAGTAGGCTTAGGGCGGTTCCAATCATGCCGGCTCATGCTCCAAAGATTAAGTATAAAGTGCCAATATCTTTGTGGTTGGTTGAGAATAGTCATCGGGTAATGAAGGTCACAGGTAAGATGGCTGAGTGTTATAGGCGTTAGGCTGTAGTCCTTTTTACAGAGGTTTAATTCCTCTTCTTGCCGGCCTTGTAGTGAAGTTCATGTTGAGTTGCAAGCTCATTGATGTACATTGAAAGTGTGCCAAGGTCTGTTCTTAGACGGAAGCCTGTCAGGTTTAGGCATCTAGCTGTTAACTAGGATTTTGCGGGATCGAGGCCCGCCTGTCTAGGGCTTAGTGAGGAAGGCCCTAGCTTAGTTAAAGCACCTGGGTTGCATTCAGGAGATGCAAGTTAATATCTTGCGGGTCTTAGCAGAAACTAAGAGGGTTTAACTCTTGTTTAAGGCTTTGAAGGCCTTCGGTTTAGTTATTATCCTAAGTTTCTAGATGATGGTCAGGATTATAGGGGGTAATGGCAGCAGTAAGATTGATAGAGAAGCTAAAATGGCGATTGTGGTATTTGTAGGCTTGTTAATGTGCCATTGTTTTATGTGGTTTGTTGAGTTTGGAGGGAGTGTGATTGTAGAGTAGTATGCGAGACGAAGATAGAAAAAGAGGCTCAGTAGTGAAAGTATGGTGATGATTGTAGCTGCTGTGGTTAGTTCTTGTTTAGTGAGTTCTTGGATGATAAGTCATTTGGGCAGGAAGCCTGTTAGTGGTGGAAGTCCTGCTAGGGATAGCAGGGTTAACATGAAGGTTGCATTTAAGATAGGGATTTTTGTTCATGAGGTTATTATTGTAGATAGTTTTAGGGCTTTGGTTTTGGTTAGGGTAAGAAATACGGTAATAGTGATAAGAGAGTACAGGTAAAAGGTTAATAGTGTGAGTTTTGGGTTGTAGGTTATGATGATAGTTATTCAGCCAAGATGGGAGATGGATGAGAAGGCTAGGATTTTTCGTAACTGTGTTTGGTTTAGTCCTATTCATCCACCTAGGGCGGCTGAGGCAATGGCTATAGTGGTCAGCAGTGTTGGGTTTAGGGAGTGGGATGTAAGAAAGAGGATGGTGATTGGAGGAAGTTTTATTACTGTAGATAGGAGTAGTGCTGTAGTTAGGGATGAGCCTTGAAGTACTTCTGGGAATCAAAAGTGAAAGGGCACTAATCCGAGTTTTATTGCGATTGCGGTTGTTAGTAGAAGGCAGGAGGTTGGGTGGTTTAGTTGGGTAATATCCCATTGGCCTGTGAATCATGCATTTACTAGGCTTGAAAATAGAACTAGCGCTGAGGCGGCTGCTTGTACTAGAAAATACTTGATTGCAGCTTCAATGGCTCGTGGGTGGTGAGGTTTCGAGATGAGGGGAATGATAGCAAGGGTGTTAATCTCTAGGCCTGTTCAGGCTATTACTCAGTGGTTGCTTGAAATTGTAATGGTGGTCCCCAGTATTAGGCTTGCTGATGATAGTAGTTTTGCATGGGGGTTCATTAGTAGGGGAAGGAGTTGAACCATCATTTTCGGGGTATGGGCCCGATAGCTTTGTTAGCTTACCTTACTAGGAAATAATATAGAGGAAGTATGGAGAGTTTTGATCTCTCTTGTGTAGGTTCGATTCCTGCTTTTCTAAGTTTCGTGCTAGGAAATGAGAGGATTGGTATACCTCCATGTTCACTTTATCATAGTGATCCTTGTGTTTCGGGCACATTTCCTTGATTTCTTAGGAAGGGGGGAATACCTGCATAGCAGATTGGCATGCTGGTATGTCAGAGGCATAGTGCTAGTGTCAGTGGGAGGAAGTTTTTTCATAGTAAGTGTATTAATTGGTCGTAGCGGAATCGAGGGTATGAGGCTCGGGTTCATAGGAAGCCAGAAGAGAGAAGTAGAACTTTTGTGGCGGGGACAATTGGGAAAAGTTCAGGGGGGAGGTTGAATGAGCTGGGGTTCAGGAATAGGATGGTGGTTAATGTGTTTATTAGTATAATGTTAGCATACTCGGCCAGGAAGAATAAGGCAAATGGTCCTGCGGCATACTCTACGTTGAAGCCAGAGACTAGTTCGGACTCTCCTTCCGTAAGGTCAAACGGGGCGCGGTTTGTCTCTGCTAGTGTGGAGATGTATCATATTATTGCGAGGGGTCAGGAGGAGAAGATTAGGTATAGTGGTTCTTGGGTCGTGGCTAGGGTGTTTAGGGTGTAGTTACCACTTAGTAGGATTACGGATAGGAGGATGATGGCCAGTGTAACTTCATAGGAGATGGTCTGTGCTACGGCTCGTAGTGCCCCAATTAGAGCATATTTTGAATTGGAGGCCCATCCCGATCATAAAATAGAATATACTGCTAGACTGGACATAGCTAAGAGAAAAAGAAGTCCTAAGTTTAGGTCAGCAAGGGGAAAGGGCAAAGGTAGGGGGGTTCAGATTGTGATTGCCAAGAGGAGGGCTAGTATGGGGGTAATGATGAAGAGGATGGGGGAGGAGGTAGGGGGGCGGATAGGTTCCTTGATAAATAGTTTTACTCCATCTGCTACTGGTTGTAGTAGTCCGAAGGGGCCTACAATGTTTGGACCTTTGCGAGATTGTATGTAGCTTAGAACTTTCCGTTCGACCAGGGTTAAAAGGGCTACTGCGAGGAGGATTGGGATTGCATAGGACAGTGACATGAGGAGGTAAATTATAGCGGAAGATCAGGCCATAGGTTTTATGGGCTAGGGAGAGGATTTGAACCTCTGGGTAAAGGGCTTAAGCCTTTTGCATTTACCGGACTCTGCCACACTAGCTGGCCCTTATCTAGGGCAAAGAGGGTGGGTAACCTTTTGGTAATTTAGTTGAGTTCATTACTTAGGGAGAGGCGTGCCTGTAGTATTGGCCTCACTTCCCCGGTCCTTTCGTACTAGGGGAAGTTCATCATAGATAGAAACCGACCTGGATTACTCCGGTCTGAACTCAGATCACGTAGGACTGTTAATCGTTGAACAAACGAACCCTTAATAGCGGTTGCACCATTAGGATGTCCTGATCCAACATCGAGGTCGTAAACCTCCTTGTCGATATGGGCTCTTGAAGGAGATTGCGCTGTTATCCCTGGGGTAGCTTGGTCCATTGATCAATTGTATTGGGTCTGGTCGCTGTTAGCACGTAGAGATGTTGTTCTTGGTTAAGAGGTATGGTCTTGTTTTTGGAGGATTTGTTTTTCTCCAAGGTCGCCCAACCGAAAAATGCGGGCCAGCGTTTAGGGTAATAGATCCAGTAGGGTTAGGGTTATTTGTGGGGTGGCCGCTGATTTTAAAGTTCCACAGGGTCTTCTCGTCTTATGTGGTAATCCCTGCTTTTGCACAGGAAGATCAATTTCACTGATTGTCTGTAAGAGACAGTTAGGACCTCGTTTAGCCATCCATACAAGTCTCGATTTATGGGACAATTGATTGCGCTACCTTCGCACGGTTAGGATACCGCGGCCGTTGAACGTGTGTCACTGGGCAGGCATCACCTTCAATACTTGGTTTGCTGAAGGCTATGTTTTTGGTAAACAGTCGGGCCCTGGGTTTGCCTAGTTCCTTTTACAGATTTGAATCCTTCTTAATGGACGCTCCGGTGTTGGAGTAGCAGAGGGGTCAATATTAGGGCTTGTAGGGGTTGTAGTATTGGTTGATCTGTTAATAATTGAGGGATGTAAGTTTGCGTCTGAGAGGAGGTAGGAGTTCCAAGTTACTTATTTTAGCATTAATTCTCCTATGGGAATAGGTTAGCCCGTTAGGGGTAAGGGAGTCATGATGTCTTTGGATTTTTAGATAAATGAGCTTTGACGCATTCTTTATTGTTGGCTGCTTTAAAGCCTACAGGAGGGGAGGAGGAAAGGACTTTATCCACTAGGGGAGGTTGTATTCTTTTTTAAAGGGGCTGTACCTCCTTTAAATTGCTCTTAACTTTCCTCATTGGGGTGGTCGGTTGAAGTTCATTGTTAGGGTAAGTTAAGGTAGAACTTAGATTCATTTCACGGGCAACCAGCTATCACCCAGCTCGATTGGCTTTTCACCTCTACTGACAGGTCTTCCCACTCTTTTGCAACAGAGACGGGTTCGCTCAAATAGCTGCCTGCAAGCAGCTCGCTTAGGTTTCGGGAGGGCAAGCTTAAGTTCGTTTTGCTTGGTTATTCTCGCTAAATCATGATGCAAAAGGTACAAGGGTCTATCTTTGCTATTTATTGCTTGGTTTTTCATTGTTATTTCATCTTTCCCTTACGGTACAACTCTCTATCGCGCCAGGGGGTTGGTCTTTTCTATCGCCTATACTAAGTTTGGGTAATGCTTTAGTTCAGTGATTAGGTCGATTTTTCCGGTAAAACTAGTGGGGGGGGGCTAGATTTAGGCTCAAGGTGATCTGGTGGGTGGCAGATATCTTTCAGGTGTAAGCTGAACGCTTTGTCTTATAGCTACACCTTGGTATGCTAAGTACACCTTCCGGTACACTTACCTTGTTACGACTTACCTCATCTTCGGCTGGGTGTTGTATTAGCTATTGGACTTAGTAGCTTGTGAGGAGGGTGACGGGCGGTATGTACGTGCCCCAGGGCCAGTTTAAAGCAGGCCTTATAATCCTGCTTTACTGCTAAATCCGCCTTCTAGGGGTGGTTTCACACCCCTTTCCGTAGGTTTTCTAGCTTAGAAAATGTAGCCCATTTCTTCCACTCCATGGGCTATACCTTGACCTGTCTTGCTAGCGTGGTTAGGGCTGTTGTGCTCACTGTTGTACTCTCAGGAGAGGTAAGCTGGCGACGGCGGTATGTAGGCTGTTCTGGCAAGGAGTGGTCAGGTACATCGTGGGTTATCGATTATAGAACAGGCTCCTCTAGGTGGGTTTGGGGCACCGCCAAGTCCTTAGAGTTTTAAGCGTTTGTGCTCGTAGTTCTCAGGCGGATACTTTAGTATGTTAAGTACCAAGATTTAGGGCTGAGCATAGTGGGGTATCTAATCCCAGTTTGGGCCTTAGCTTTCGTGGGTTTTATCAATCGCAGATGCTAAGATTGTTTTCAGGGTGGTCTTAGGTGCAGCTTGGGCTTATGACAGCTCAGTTGCATTTTGATCTTAGTTGGTGTGATAACATGCTACCACTCTTTACGCCGTGTTACAGTTAATTTGGGTCTCTTGTGTGACCGCGGTGGCTGGCACAAGATTTACCAACCCTAAGGGTTGCTATGACTAAGTCAAGTTTTCACTCATTGCTTAATGTTAATTACTGCTGAGTACCCGTGGGGGTGTGGCTAAGCAAGGTGTCTTGGGCTACCATTTCGGGCGTGCCTGATACCTGCTCCTATGCCTAGGTCGGTAGGGAAAGGGCATTCACACTGGAACGCAGATACTTGCATGTATATATCTAGCAACAATCAACGGTAAGGTTAGGACTAAGTCTTTTGTCCTTGGGAATAGTGGGTGCCATCTTAGCATCTTCAGTGCTATGCTTTAGTATTAAGCTACAAGGAC